TACACAACTATATAATGTGCAGTATATATTTGCTAATGTCATAGTTGTTTTGTTAGGTAAGGCAGGGTCGAGTATATAAAATATAGGTGTGTCTGCCCTAACATAACTAATAGTTATATAAAGTGTTAGTGTTATATATGCAATACTATATATCAACACATAAAGCCACTCGTTGAAATACGTTGGTCGAGTCTTGCCTGGTTTTGGGGTTTGACAGGATAAACATGAATTGTCCGGCGTAGGGGGGTAGGGGGGTTTGTCGAGCAGATAACGGTGTTGGACGGACGGGGGGGACACTTAGATATAAATGAAGGTAATATAAGAGTGTATGCACCTGATATAGAAGTATGTAATTATTTCAGTAATGTCCTTAAAGTATTACATTTCAATCACTTATATCAAGGAAATGTACTACCTTGTTAACCATTACGCTGAATGTGACCAAATGTCAGGTGGAAGAGACCTAAAAAAGAGAAACCCTATGCATATAAAAGAATGCCTTGGCATGGTGGGTCATGGACAATCGGTACTTACTTCAATAATCAAATGCCAGGTATAGTTATCCGGGGGGGGAAGGTTTACCTAATATGGCCCTGAAATAGGAACCAGATGCCAGTAATAGTTCATGTTGTGCGACCCCCACTATGGTTGTCCCTGACCCATCAAGGACCGTGTACATTAGGTTACAAACTGGTTGGTGGTCTCTTACTACATTAATATATTGGGGTCCTATTTTAGTTGAGTCTTTGCATAGAAAATTTTATAACGAAGGTATGGGGATTATTCAAGTTATCAGATCGAATTGACCTATTTGTAGGAACTAATGATATGGGTATGTACATGTTTAGTGTGATGTTGGTGGCTGTTAGTACTGACGAATGGGTTGAGTATTGTTAATGGCATGTTTTTAAACCATTAATGTAAGATTATGCATATAATGTACTACACCATAATGTACTATATACATATAATGTACTAGGATCATTATGTACTATATGCATATATATGCACCTAAAATTTGTATGTACTAGATTATGGGTCAGAAAATAGTTTAGTTTAGAATACTAGCTTTGGGAGTTAGTGGTGGGAGTTAAAATCTCTCTTTTCTGGGCATTAAGGAGGGGTTTAACCTCCGATCTTCGGATTACAAGACCGATGCTTTGTAGTTAAGCTATTAATGCAGGGTCAGTTAAGTGCCTTATTTTCTAGTCATCCGGCTAGAGGGTTAAGGATTAGGAGTAGTGCAAAGTAAAGGACGGAGGCGATTTGGCCAATAATAATAAATGGGTGTTCTACTGGTATTCCTCCAATTCAGGTTAGGATTATTACGTCTGCTACTAGTGCTCAAAACAGGAATTGAGTGATTGGACGGAATGTAAGTCCTTGTTGTTTGGAGGTGTGTAGTATGGGAACTAGTAGAAGGACTAAGATTGAGAAAAGGAGGGCTAACACCCCACCCAGTTTATTGGGAATGGATCGTAGGATAGCATAGGCGAATAGGAAGTATCATTCTGGTTTGATGTGTGTGGGTGTAACGAGGGGGTTGGCTGGGGTAAAATTTTCAGGGTCCCCTAGGAGGTTTGGGGAGAAAAGGGCTAGTGATGTTAGGGCTGTTAGTAGTACTATAAAGCCGAGTAGGTCTTTATAGGAGAAATATGGGTGGAATGGGATCTTGTCTGCGTCAGAATTTAGTCCAACGGGGTTGTTTGATCCTGTTTCGTGCAAGAAGAGGGCGTGAAGGGCTGTGGCAGCGATAACTGCGAAAGGTAGTAGGAAGTGGAAGGCGAAGAATCGTGTTAGAGTTGCGTTGTCTACGGAGAAGCCACCTCAGATTCATTGTACTAGAGCATCTCCAACGTAGGGGACGGCAGAGAGTAGGTTTGTGATCACGGTGGCGCCTCAAAATGATATTTGTCCTCATGGTAGTACGTAGCCTACGAATGCAGTTATTATGACTAGTAATAGTAGGACTACGCCAATGTTTCATGTTTCTTTATAAAGGTAGGAGCCGTAATATAAGCCTCGGCCAATGTGTAGATAAATGCAGATGAAGAAAAAGGAAGCTCCGTTGGCGTGCATGTTTCGGATTAATCAACCGTAGTTTACGTCACGGCAGATGTGGGCGACGGAGGAAAAGGCGGTAGAGATATCTGAGGTGTAGTGTATTGCTAGGAATAATCCTGTTAGGATTTGTATAATTAGACATAGGAGGAGAAGGGAGCCGAAGTTTCATCATGCGGAGATGTTAGAGGGGGCGGGGAGGTCAATTAGTGCGTTGTTGGCGATTTTTAGTAGTGGGTGCGTTTTTCGTAGGCTGGCCATTAGAGGTTCTCATAGTTGAAGTACAACGGTGGTTTTTCAAGTCATTAGTCTCGGTTAAAGTCCGGGTGGGAATTATGAATTATCTTTTTTCTTTATTTTTATTAGGCTTGGTGGTAGGGTTAGTGGCTGTTGCTTCTAATCCGGCTCCATATTTTGCTGCTTTGGGGTTGGTTGTGGCAGCGGGCGTTGGTTGCGGGGTGTTGGTAGGGCATGGTGGGTCGTTTTTATCTTTAATGTTGTTTTTGATTTACTTAGGAGGAATGTTGGTGGTGTTTGCTTATTCGGCAGCTTTGGCTGCTGAGCCATACCCTGAAAGTTGAGGGGATCGATCGGTGTTTGGGTATGTTGCTGTTTATTTGTTAATAGCGGGGGTGGCTGCTTGGTGGTTTCAGGGGGGTTGATATGAGGGGTCTTGGGGTGTTGTAGACAATAAAGAGTTTTTTGTGGTGCGGGGGGATACTAGCGGGGTTGCGCTAATATATTCTTTTGGTGGGGGAATGTTGATTGTTTCTGGCTGAGTATTGTTGTTAACCCTTTTTGTTGTTCTTGAGTTAACTCGGGGTCTTAATCGGGGGGCGCTTCGTGCAGTTTAGAGGGCGAGGAGGAGGATGGCTAGGGTGCTAGTTAGAAGAAATATTGTTAGGTAGGTTTTGATTATCCCTCGTTGGGTGTTGCTTGTGATTGTGGCGATTTTAATTTGTGTAGATGATAACCCTTTTGGTCCGGTAGCTTCAAGTCATGTTTGATCTACAAGTTGTGTGGCGATTGATTGTCCTAAAGTGAGGTTAAGTTTGGGTATGAGTCGATGTACGGTTGAGGGGAAGTATCCTAGTATGTTAGAGAAGTTGTGCAGGGGTAGAATCGGGGCTGTTTTAAATTGTTTTGATGTCATTGATGCTAGTTCTATCGCTACGAGGAGGCCGGTGATTGTTACTGCCAGGGCAGCTAGTTTGAGGGCAAAGGGTATTGTCATGATGGGGGTTTTTGAGGGTAGGAAGTTGGCTGTGATGATGAGGCCTGCAATAATGCTACCTCAGGCTAGCCGTTTGATTGGGTTAATTACGGCTGGGTCGTTTTCATTGATTGGGGATAAAGGGAGGAATCGTGGGGTGCCCATGGTTACAAAGAAAATTACTCGGAAGCTGTAGACTGCGGTAAAGGAGGTAGCAATGAGTGTGAGGGATAGGGCTCAGGCATTTAGATAGGAGGTGTTGAGGGCTTCGATGATAGCATCTTTTGAGAAGAAGCCTGCTAAGAAGGGCGTTCCTGTCAGGGCAAGGCTTCCGATAGTTAAGCAGGAGGAGGTGAAGGGCATAAGTTTATGTAAACCGCCTATTTTTCGGATGTCTTGTTCATCATTCAGGCTGTGAATAATAGACCCCGAGCAAAGAAAAAGTATGGCTTTGAAGAAGGCATGTGTGCAGATGTGCAGGAATGCTAGTTGGGGTTGATTTAGTCCAATAGTGACTATTATTAGGCCGAGCTGACTTGATGTTGAGAAGGCAACAATTTTTTTGATGTCATTTTGGGTTAAGGCGCAGGTAGCTGTAAATAGGGTAGTTAGGGCCCCTAGGCATAGACAGGTGGTGAGTGCTAGTTGGTTGTTTTCTATGAGGGGGTGAATGCGGATGAGCAGGAAGATTCCTGCTACAACTATTGTGCTTGAATGTAGTAGGGCAGAGACTGGTGTTGGACCTTCTATGGCGGAGGGCAGTCAAGGGTGGAGGCCAAATTGGGCTGATTTTCCGGTAGCGGCAAGGATTAGGCCCAGGAGGGGGAGGGTTATGTCTAGGTCTTTTGATAGGAGGAATATTTGTTGAATTTCTCATGAATTTAGGTTTGTTGCTATTCATGCTATGCTTAGGATTAGGCCGATGTCTCCAACTCGGTTGTATAGGACTGCCTGAAGAGCGGCTGTGTTGGCGTCGGCTCGGCCGTACCATCAGCCAATAAGGAGGAAGGATATAATACCAACCCCTTCTCAGCCAATGAAGAGTTGAAATATGTTGTTGGCAGTCACTAGAATAATTATAGCCACAAGGAAGAGTAAGAGGTATTTAAAAAAGCGGTTTATGTAGGGGTCTGAGTGTATGTATCAGGATGCAAATTCTAGGATGGATCAAGTGACAAATAAAGCAATTGGGGTGAAAATGAGAGAGTAGTGGTCGAATTTAAAGCTAATGTTAATGTCGAAGATGGTTGTGTTTATTCAGTGTCAGTTGGTTACGATGCTTTCTGTTCCCTGATCTAAGAAGATTACGAGGGGCAGGAGGCTAATGAAGAATGCGCTGCTTACGGCTGTTTTGACGTGGGTGAGCGCTCATTCTGGTTTTTGGGGGTTTGGGTTAAGGGTTGTGATTAGGGGATAAATTAATAGACTGAGTGTTAAGATTAGGGAGGATGAGAGAATTAAGGGTGCAGTGTACATAGCTGCTACTTGGATTTGCACCAAGAGTTTTTGGTTCCTAAGACCAACGGATGAGCTGTTATCCTTTAGAAGCGCGAGTGAGCCGTAGAGTTTAACTACGGAGCTAGGGATTAGCAGTCTCTATTGCCTCATGGCCTCTCTCGGTGGATAAGAGGACTTTAACCTCTATCTTTAGAACCACAATCTAGTGTTTTACTTAAACTATATCTACAGTAGCATCATCCTCATATGAGTTCTGGTTTTGTGATGAGGAGAATAACTGGCAAGAGATGGAGGGCTATTAGTAGGTGTTCTCGGGTGTGAAATGGTTGGAGGCCTATGATGTGGGTTGGAGTGGGTCCTCGTTGGGTTATTAGGAACAGGTAGAGGGAGTAGGCAGCTGTGATTAAGGTTCCTGCCCCGGTGAGGACCAGGGTTCATGGGGATCAGTTAAATATAGCTGTGATGATTAGAATTTCTCCTATTAGATTAGGCAGGGGAGGGAGGGCCAGGTTGGCTAGGTTAGCGGTGAATCATCATACAGCGGTTAAAGGAAAGATTATTTGTATGCCGCGGGCTAGGATTATTGTTCGGCTATGGGTTCGTTCATAGGTTGTGTTGGCTAGACAGAAGAGAGCTGAGGAGACTAGGCCATGTGCAATTATTAAAATAATAGCTCCTGTAAAACCTCATGGGGTTTGGATTAGAATTCCTCCTGCTACTAGGCCTATATGACTGACGGAGGAGTAGGCAATTAGGGATTTTAGGTCTGTTTGTCGTAAGCAAATAGAGCCGGTTATGATAATGCCTCATAAGGCTAGAATGATGAAAGGATAGGCTATATCTTTGGTTAGGGGGTCTAGTACAACTATTATTCGCATTATACCGTAGCCTCCTAGTTTTAGTAGGATGGCAGCTAGTACTATGGAGCCTGCTACGGGGGCTTCTACATGGGCTTTAGGGAGTCAAAGGTGGACGCCGTATAGGGGTATTTTTACTAAAAATGCGATTAAACATCCGGCTCATCAGATTTTATCACCTCATGTATTTAGTGCTATGGGTTGAGAATACTGGAGTACTAATATAGAAAGTGTTCCGGTGTTTTGTTGAAGTAGGAGAAGAGCTACTAATAGAGGTAGGGAGCCTGCTAGTGTATAGAAGAGGAAGTAGGTTCCTGCGTTTAGGCGTTCTGTTTGGTTGCCTCAACGGGTAATAATAATTAGCGTTGGGATAAGGGTGGCTTCAAATATGATGTAGAATATAATGATTTCGGTTGCTCCGAATGCTATAATTAAGAAGGTTTGGAGAGATGCCAGGAGAGTAATGTATATTCGTTGGCGGGGTAGGGGTTCAGGGGAGATATGGTTTTGGCTGGCGAGAATTATTAGGGGGAGAAGTCAGCAGGTTAGGACTAATAGGGGGGTTGAGAGGGGGTCTGTTCCTATGTATAGGTTGGATGAGGTTCAACCTGTTTCTGAGTCTCATTTTAGTCAGCTAAGGCTGACTAAGGCAATAAAAAGGCTTTGGGCTGTTGTTGTAGTTCATAGTCATTTGGGGGAGGCTAATCAGATTGTTGGGAACAGCATAATTGTTGGGATTAGGATTTTTAACATTGTAGCAGGTTGAGGTTTTGGAGTCGGTCTGATCCGTGAGTTCGTGCTGTGGCGACTAGCAGGGCTAGGCCTGCGCTAGCTTCACAGGCAGAGAAAGCTAGGAGGAGTATAGGGGCGGTGGAGAAGGCTGTTGTTTCAAGTTGGAGGGCTCATAAGGCTAGGGCAATAAATAGGGATAGTATTATCCCTTCTAAACATAGGAGGGCGGAAAGGAGATGGGTTCGGTTGAAAGCTAGTCCTATTAGGCCCAATACAAATGCTGAGGTAAAGCTGAAGTGTACAGGTGTCATAAGGGGGTTGTGGAATTAAACCACAATTTTCTGAGCCGAAATCAGAGGTCTTGTTTTGGACTAACTCCCTATTCTGCTCACTCGAGGCCTCCTTGAATTCATTCATAAATTAGTCCTAAGGTTAGTAGAATAAGGATGGCTGCGGCTCAAAAGAGAGTATGGGTTGGGTAATATAGTTGATTGCCTCAGGGAAGTGGGAGGAGTAGGGCAATTTCTAGGTCGAATAGGAGAAAGAGGATGGCAACTAGGAAGAATCGTAGGGAGAAGGGTAGACGTGCGGACCCAAGGGGATCAAAACCGCATTCGTAGGGGGAGAGTTTTTCTGCGTCCGGGTTTATTTGTGGAAGTCAGAATGAAACAATGGCTAGTAACAGTGACAGGGCTGCTGTAATGAGTAGAATTGTTGTAATTAAATTCATTATCTTTCCTTGGATTTTAACCAAGACTAAATGGTTGGAAGCCACTTGTACTAACTTTAATACTAGAAAGATTATGAACCTCATCAGTAGATGGAGACGTATAGGAATAGTCAGACGACGTCTACAAAATGTCAGTATCAGGCAGCTGCTTCAAATCCGAAGTGATGTTCGGAGGTAAAGTGATATTGGATTTGTCGTAATAGGCAGATAGCTAAGAATGTTGAACCAATAATGACGTGTAGGCCGTGGAAACCTGTGGCCACGAAGAATGTTGAACCATAAACACCGTCGGCAATGGTAAATGGGGCTTCATAATATTCTATAGCTTGGAGGGCTGTGAAGTAGAAGCCTAGGAGAATTGTTAGAGTGAGTGCCTGAATAGCTTGTTTGCGCTCTCCTTCTATTAGGCTGTGATGTGCTCAGGTGACAGTAACACCAGATGCTAGGAGGACAGCGGTATTTAGAAGGGGTACTTCAAATGGGTCTAGCGTAATAATTCCTGTTGGGGGTCAGCAACCTCCTAGTTCTGGAGTGGGTGCAAGGCTTGAGTGATAAAAGGCTCAGAAGAACCCTAAGAAAAAGAAGACTTCTGAGGTAATGAAGAGAATTATTCCGTAGCGCAGGCCTTTTTGAACTGGGGGTGTGTGGTGGCCTTGGAAGGTTCCTTCTCGAATAATGTCACGTCATCATTGGTACATAGTAAGGAGGAGAAGGATTAGTCCTAGTGTTATGAGTGTGGTGGAGTGGAAGTGGAATCAGACTGCGAGGCCTGATGTTATAAGAAGAGCTGCTACTGCGCCTGTTAGGGGCCAGGGACTTGGGTCAACCATGTGGTATGCGTGTGCTTGGTGGGCCATTAGACGTTTTCTTGTAGATAAAGGCTTAAAAGGAGAACAAATACATAGGCTTGAATTATGGCTACTGCGACCTCTAGAAGTGTGAGGAGAAAGAGAACTGTGGCAGTTAAAATAGCCACTGTTGTTATTATTGGTAGGAGGACAAAGGCTGCGGTTGCAATGAGTTGAATTAAGAGGTGGCCGGCTGTTAGATTGGCCGTTAATCGAACCCCTAGAGCTAGCGGTCGAATAAATAGGCTGATTGTTTCGATAATAATTAGTACAGGAATTAGAGGGACGGGGGTTCCTTCTGGTAGGAGGTGGCCTAGGGCCGCAGTTGGTTGGTTACGCATTCCGATAATAACTGTTGCTAATCAAAAGGGTACTGCTAATCCTATGTTTAAAGATAGTTGTGTTGTCGGGGTAAAAGTGTATGGAAGAAGTCCGAGCATGTTTAGTGACAGAAGGAAAATTATTAGAGAAGTTAAGATAAGGGCTCATTTATGTCCGCCTGGGTTTAGGGGGAGGAGAAGTTGTTGTGTGAAGCGATTAATAAATCAGCTTTGAAGGGTAATAAGCCGGTTATTAAGTCAGCGGTTTGATGGTGAGGGGTATAGGATTCATGGGAAGGTTAGTGCTACGGCAATCAGGGGGATGCCTAGGTATGTGGGGCTTATGAATTGGTCGAAGAAGTTTAGTGCCATGGTCAGTTTCAGGGTTCAGTTTTGGGTTTTTCAGTGCTAAGTGCGGTAGGTTCGTTAGTAAAGGTGTGTTTTAGGACTTTGGATGGAATGATTATTAAAAAAACTAATCAAGAGAAGACAAGGATGGCGAACCAGGGGGCGGGGTTTAGTTGGGGCATGTCACTAGGGGTGGTTGGGAGGCACCAATCTTTAGCTTAAAAGGCTAACGCTATACCCTAATTTAGCTTCCTAATGAGGCGTCTTCAAGCATAAGGGAGGATCAGTTTTCGAAGTGTTCTAGGGGTACGGCTTCTACTACGATTGGTATAAAACTGTGGTTGGCTCCGCAGATTTCGGAGCATTGTCCGTAGAATACTCCAGGGCGTGAGGCAATAAAGGCAGTTTGATTTAAACGGCCTGGGACGGCGTCTATTTTTACCCCGAGCGCTGGAACGGCTCAGGAGTGGAGGACGTCTTCAGCGGATACTAGAACTCGGATTGGCGATTCTATTGGGATCACCATGCGGTGGTCTGTTTCGAGTAGTCGGAACTGTCCAGGTGTTAAATCTTGAGTTGGAATTATGTAGGAATCAAAGTTGAGGTCTTCGTAGTCGGTGTATTCATAGCTTCAGTATCACTGATGTCCTATAGCTTTCACTGTTAGGTGTGGGTCGTCAATTTCATCTATCAGGTATAAAATTCGTAAGGAGGGGAGAGCAATAAGGATAAGGATTACCGCTGGAAGAATGGTTCAGATAATTTCAATCTCTTGTGAGTCTAAAATATATTTGTTTGTTAATTTAGTGGAAACTATTGCAACAATGATATATAAGACTAAAGTGCTAATTAGAAATACGATCATTAGTGCGTGGTCATGGAAATGAAGGAGTTCTTCTATAACAGGTGAGGCCGCGTCTTGGAATCCTAATTGTGAGGGATGTGCCATTAAGCTATAAAGCTTAAGACACGCGGGGCTTTAACCCGCAATTTCGCCTTGACAAGGCGATGTAATATTCAATTTTACTAGTATCTTATAGAAAGAAAGTGGCAGAGTGGCTATGCGGCTGGCTTGAAACTAGTTTATGGGGGTTCGATTCCTTCCTTTCTCGTTATGCTTGGACCTGAACAAATGCTGGTTCCTCAAATGTGTGGTAAGGAGGGGGACATCCATGAAGTCATTCTACGTTTGTGGAGGTTAATTCAACAGATAAGACTTCTCGTTTGGCAGCGAAGGCCTCCCATAAGATAAATAAGAACATAATAACTGCGATTAAAGAAATAAGGGATCCGACAGAAGAGACCGTATTTCAAAGAGTATAGGCATCTGGGTAGTCGGAGTATCGTCGTGGCATGCCTGCAAGGCCGAGGAAGTGTTGTGGGAAGAAAGTGAGGTTAACACCTACAAATATTACCCCGAAGTGGATTTTTGTTCAGGTGCTGTGAAGTGTATAGCCTGAAAACAGAGGGAATCAGTGGACGAAAGCTCCCATAATGGCAAATACGGCTCCTATAGATAAGACGTAGTGGAAGTGGGCGACTACGTAGTAGGTATCGTGGAGAACGATGTCGATGGACGAATTGGCTAACACAATTCCGGTAAGGCCTCCGACTGTAAATAGGAAAATAAAGCCGAGTGCTCAGAGTAGGGGGGTTTCTCATTTAATAGAGCCTCCGTGAAGTGTGGCTAACCAGCTAAATACTTTAACTCCGGTCGGAATTGCGATAATTATTGTTGCAGATGTAAAGTAAGCTCGAGTGTCTACATCCATTCCCACTGTAAATATGTGATGGGCTCATACAATGAAGCCTAGAAGTCCGATGGCCATTATTGCTCATACTATTCCCATATAGCCGAATGGTTCTTTTTTTCCTGCATAGTATGCAACGATGTGGGAAATTATTCCGAACCCGGGTAGAATTAGAATATAAACTTCGGGGTGGCCGAAGAATCAAAATAGGTGTTGGTAAAGAATTGGGTCTCCCCCTCCAGCAGGGTCGAAGAATGTGGTATTAAGGTTTCGGTCTGTTAAGAGTATTGTGATCCCGGCAGCCAGAACTGGTAGAGAAAGAAGAAGGAGTACTGCCGTAATTAGGGTGGCTCACACAAATAAAGGTGTTTGGTATTGGGAGATGGCTGGAGGTTTCATATTAATAATGGTTGTGATAAAATTAATTGCCCCCAGAATTGAAGAAACCCCGGCGAGGTGGAGCGAAAAAATGGTTAAGTCTACGGAGGCCCCCGCATGGGCTAAATTTCCGGCAAGAGGGGGATAAACAGTTCAACCTGTTCCGGCTCCGGCTTCAACTCCGGAGGAGGCTAGAAGGAGAAGGAAAGACGGGGGCAGTAGTCAAAAGCTTATATTATTTATTCGGGGGAATGCTATGTCGGGGGCCCCAATCATTAGTGGAACTAATCAGTTCCCAAATCCTCCAATTATAATTGGCATTACTATAAAGAAGATTATTACAAAAGCATGTGCGGTAACAATAACATTATAAATCTGGTCATCGCCTAGCAAAGATCCGGGCTGGCTAAGCTCTGCTCGGATCAAAAGGCTAAGGGCTGTACCGACTATTCCGGCTCAGGCACCAAATACTAAATAAAGGGTGCCAATGTCTTTGTGGTTGGTGGAGAAAAATCAACGTGTGATTGCCACAGGTAGGATGGCCGAGAGTTTAGGCGGCGGATTGTAGCTCCGTATACAGAGGTTTAAGTCCTCTTCTTATCAAAGCCCCGTGGTGTAAGGCACATTAGATTGCAAGTCTAAAGGCGCAGAATAATTCCCTGCCGGGGCTTTCCCCGCCTTGCTCGGACTCGGCGGGGAAAGTAGATGAATGCTCGCTGGTTTGAGCGCTTAGCTGTTAACTAAGAATTTGTAGGATCGAGGCCTTCTCATCTAGAAAGGCTTTAGCTTAATTAAAGTGTCTGGGTTGCATTCAGAAGATGTGGGATAGAGTCCTGCAAGTCTTATTCAGAGACTAGGAGAATTTCACTCCTGCTTAGAGCTTTGAAGGCTCTTGGTCTATGTTCTATCCTAAGTCTCTAGTGTGTTAGTGCTATGATTGCTGGTGTGAGGGGTAGGAGTGTTAGTGTTGCAATTGTGCTAGTAGCTAGGAGGAGGGTTGTTTGTGTGCTTGGAAGACGTCAGGGGGTAATGGAGTTATTTGTGTTGGGTGAGATTGTTAGGGTTATGGAGTAGCATAGTCGGAGGTAAAAGTATAAGCTGAGGAGGGCGCTTAGGGCTACGAGTGTGGCGATAAGGGGTAGTCCTTGTTTTGTTAATTCTTGTAGAATTAGTCATTTTGGCATAAACCCGGTTAGAGGAGGAAGACCTCCTAGTGATAGAAGGATTAGGGCAGTTGTTGTTGTTAGAATAGGGTTTTTTGATCAGGTTAATGCGAGTGTATTAATTTTTGTTGTTATTGTTGCTTTGAATGTAAGGAAGGCTGCTGATGTTATAATAATATATGTTCCTAGGGTGAGGAGTGTAAGTTGAGGTGCAAATTGGATAATGATAATTATTCAGCCGAGGTGGGCAATTGACGAATAGGCTAGAATTTTTCGTAGTTGGGTTTGATTTAGTCCGCCTCATCCTCCCATAAGTGTGGATGAAACTCCTAGCGCTGTTAACAGTGTTGGGTCTATTGAATGGGCTACTTGAGTGAGTAGTGCAAATGGTGCTAGTTTTTGTCATGTAGATATAATTAATCCGGTAGTCAGGTCTAGGCCTTGTAGGACTTCTGGGAGTCAGAAATGTAATGGTGCAAGACCCAGTTTTAGTGCTAGTCCTATTATTGCTATAGTAGTTGCAATTGGGTGGGATAGGTGGGTGATGCTTCATTCTCCTATTAATCAAGCGTTGGTGGTGCTGGCAAATAGAATTGTTGCGGCTGCGGTTGCTTGTGTGAGGAAATATTTAGTAGTAGCTTCTACTGCTCGGGGGTGGTGGTGTTGGGCTATAAGGGGAATAATGGCTAGAGTGTTGATTTCAAGGCCCATTCAGGCCAGGAGTCAGTGTGAGCTGGCGAAGGTAAGGGTTGTCCCTAGGCCTAAGCTGAATAGGAACACGGCAAGTACGTAAGGGTTCATTAGCAAGGGAAGGAGTTTAACCAACATTTTTGGGGTATGGGCCCAAAAGCTTAATTAGCTGACCTTACTAGAAAGTGGTGTAGTGGAAGCACCTGGAGTTTTGATCTCTTGGGTATGGGTTCGAGTCCCTTCTTTCTAGGAGCTGGGAGGATTTTAACCCCCATGAGTCACTCTATCAAAGTGGTCCTTGGGCATTCGGGCACAGCTCCTTATAGTGTTATAGTTGTGGTGGGAGCCCAGCAAATGCGATGGGGAGGGAGGTGTGTCATAGGATGAGGGCTAATGTTAGTGGGAGGAAGTTTTTTCATACTAGGTGCATCAGTTGGTCGTATCGGAATCGGGGGTAGGAGGCTCGGACTCAGAGGAATAGAATAGAGAGGAGTGCTGCTTTGGTTATTAGGTTTACTGAGGTTAATTCTGGAAGGGTTGGGATATGTGAGGCTCCCAGGAATAAGATAGCTGATAGTGTATTTATCAGAAGGATGTTAGCGTATTCGGCTAAGAAAAATAGTGCGAAGGGCCCTCCGGCGTACTCTACATTAAATCCTGATACGAGTTCTGATTCTCCTTCGGTTAGGTCGAAGGGGGCTCGGTTTGTTTCTGCAAGGGTTGATACATACCATATTGCTGCTAGGGGTCAGGCGGGTAGTAGAAGTCATACAGATTCTTGGGTTACGTTAAATATTTGCAGGGTAAATCCTCCGGTGAAGATAATGATGGATAGTAGGATTAGTCCTAGGCTTACTTCATAGGAAATTGTTTGGGCTACAGCCCGTAGGGCTCCGATGAGGGCGTATTTTGAATTTGATGCTCATCCTGAGCCTAGAATTGAATATACGGCTAGGCTGGAAATAGCCATGACAAATAGGATTCCTAGGTTTAAGTCAGTAACTGGGTAGGGGATGGGTATTGGTGCTCATAAAATTAATGCTAGTGTTAAAGCTAATACTGGTGCGGCTAAAAATAGAAAAGGGGATGAGGTTGAGGGGCGTACGGGCTCTTTGATAAAGAGTTTGATTCCGTCCGCGATTGGTTGAAGTAAGCCGTACGGACCTACAACGTTAGGTCCTTTTCGTAGTTGCATATAACCTAGAACTTTTCGTTCAATTAGGGTTAGGAATGCTACTGCTAATAGGACGGGTACAATATAGGCGAGGGGGTTAATTACATGGGTAATGAGCAGGGTTAGCATAACTAAGGAGAGGATTTGAACCTCTGGTGGAAAGGGCTTAGGCCTTTTGCAATTACCAGGCTCTGCCACCTTAGTGATCCCTTATCTTGGGTTTGGGGTTGCTCTTCTTTTATTTAATTTAGTTGGTTTCATTAAGTTAGAGTAAGGCGTACTTTAGGTAGAGGCCTCATTTTTCCGGTCCTTTCGTACTAGGAAAAGTAGCTTTACAGATAGAAACTGACCTGGATTGCTCCGGTCTGAACTCAGATCACGTAGGACTTTAATCGTTGAACAAACGAACCCTTAATAGCGGCTGCACCATTAGGATGTCCTGATCCAACATCGAGGTCGTAAACCCTCTCGTCGATATGGACTCTTGGAGGGGATTGCGCTGTTATCCCTAGGGTAACTTGGTTCGTTGATCGGCTGGTGGGCCGGATCTTTTGGTCAGATGTTCTGTGGCTTAGAGATGTCTCTCTTAGTTTTAGGGATTACCCCGTTCCACATGGGGGCTTTGTTTTCCCCCGTGGTCGCCCCAACCGAAGACGCTGGTCAGTTGCCGTTTTGTTTGACTTCATTTTATTTGGGTCTTTAACACGGTTGGCCTTTTGTCTTAAGCTCCAAAGGGTCTTCTCGTCTTGTATATATATGCCCGCTTCTGCACGGGCAGATCAATTTCATTGACTGGAGAAGGGAGACAGTTAAGCCCTCGTTCCACCATTCATACAGGTCTTCATTTAAAAGACAAGTGATTGCGCTACCTTAGCACGGTCAAAATACCGCGGCCGTTTAACTAATAGTCACTGGGCAGGCAGGACCTCTTATACATTGATTTTTGCAGGAGGCGATGTTTTTGGTAAACAGGCGAGGCTTGTGTTTGCCGAGTTCCTTCCTTTTCTTTTAGTCTTTCCCTTAGTGGCGCTCCAGTGTGGGGTTAACGATTGGGGTGGTGCGGAGTTTTCTTGTGTTTTTTTCTGATCGCGTTTCCCTCTAGTGTTGGGTTCGTTAATTGTCAGTGGTGGGTCCGGTCTGACTTACACATGGGCCGGGAGAAGGGGGTGCCTTCTTATTACTCATTTTAGCAGGGTCTCTTCCATGTTGGCATGGAATGGCCTAGTAAGGGGAGGGGTTTAGGATATAATTATCAGGATAATTGATTTAGGGTTCTGCCTGAGCTTTAACGCTTTCTGTGCAGGTGGCTGCTTTTAGGCCCACTGGAGCAGTAATCTTATTGAGTATGATCCTTAACCTCCTGGGCAGGTTGTGTCCTGGTTCAGAGGAGCTGTACCTCCTTTGACTAACTCTCGTATATTTCTCGGTCTCGTAAATAAATAATATAAGTATGAGTTGAGGAGTACGAGGCTGAACTTCTATCCATTTCCTAGGCAACCAGCTATCACCAAGTTCGGTAGGTCTGTCACCGCTACCTGGAGATCTTCCCACTCTTTTGCCACAGAGACGGGTTGGCCCTAAAATAGGCTGTCTCGGGGTAGCTCACTTGGTTTCGGGGTTTTGAACTAAAGTTCTCTTTGCTCAGGTTTACTGGCTAAATCATGATGCAAAAGGTACGAGAGTTAGTCTCTGCTTTTTAGGGCTTGAATGGTTTGTTTCATTTCTCTTTCAGCTTTCCCTTGCGGTACTTTGTCTATTGCTTTATGAGTGCCTTTTCCGTCACCCGTACTAAGGCGGGAGAATGATTTAATTTAGTTAATTGGGGTTAAGTAAAGTGATATATGTTGTTAGTTTCGTTTTGGTTTTTAAGCTAGCTGTTTGGCTCAGAACGATCCAACTTGCATGGATGTGGTCTCGGTGTAAGGGAGATGCCTAACTATCTCAGCCACGTTCTGGTGTTCCAAGTGCACCTTCCGGTACACTTACCATGTTACGACTTGCCTCCCCGCTTTGTTATGTGTTTGGTTATTTACTGTTTAGTTTAAGGTAATGGGGAGAGTGACGGGCGGTGTGTGCGCGTCTCAGAGCCTGGTTCAAAAACACGCTCTATTTGTTTTTTACTACTAAATCCACCTTTGAGCACCAGTTTCATGGTGTTGTCCGTAGTATTCTGTTGTAGAAAATGTAGCCCATTTCTTTCCACCTCGTGAGCTACACCTCGACCTGACGTTTTGGGATTTACCCATTTTGCTTACTATGGGTCCTTCACAGGGTAAGCTTGCGACGGCGGTATATAGGCGGGATTAGCAAGGGGTGGTGAGGTTTAACGGGGATTATCGGTTCTAGAACAGGCTCCTCTAGGTGGGTCTGAGACACCGTCAAGTCCTTTGGGTTTTAAGCTAGCGCTTGTAGTACCCTGGCGGATGCTATTTGTACTTGTAACATCTGAGTTTAAGGCTAAGCATAGTGGGGTATCTAATCCCAGTTTGTTTCTTAGCTTTCGTGGCGTCGGTAGATAATAAAGCTACTTTCGTGCTTGGGCTTCGTGCCTTCGGGGTGCGTGTGACGGCTTGGGAGGCCTTTGGCTATATTACTTGATTATTCCAAACCACTCTTTACGCCGTATATATCAACTAGGGTCTCTCGTATAACCGCGGTGGCTGGCACGAGTTTTACCGACCCTCTTAACCCTAACTAAGTCAAGTTTTCACTTATGGCTTAATGTTTATTACTGCTGAATTCCCTTGGGGGTGTGGCGTAGCAAGGCGTCTTGGGCCAGGGAGGGTGTGCCTGATGCCGGCTCCTCGTACCCGGGTGGGGATATGAGGGCATTCTCACAGGGGTGCGGATACTTGCATGTATAAGTTGGGTTAAAGCCGATAGTAAAGTCAGGACCAGGCCTTTGTGCCCGCGGAACTTTCTAGGGTTCATCTTAACATCTTCAGTGTTATGCTTTATTTAAGCTACGCTAGC